CTCCAATTCTTTTACCCATTAATATATTAGAAGATTTCACAAAACCTTTATCACTTAGTTTTCGACTTTTCGGGAATATATTAGCTGATGAATTAGTAGTTGTTGTTCTTGTTTCTTTAGTACCTTCAGTGGTTCCTATACCTGTCATGTTCCTTGGATTATTTACAAGCGGTATTCAAGCTCTGATTTTTGCAACTTTAGCTGCGGCTTATATAGGAGAATCAATGGAGGGCCATCATTGACTTGTTTTTGATTTCGAAATAAGCTTTTTAACTTAGATAAAAGCAAAATACTAATATAAGGACATTGTTTGTTTTAAAAAAATTGTAATTGCATGAGCTTAAATCAATCAAATACCAAGATTGCGATGCAATGATTCGATTTAATGAATTCGTCTATTTTTCTAGAATACTGAAATGATAAAAAAACAGGAATAAAAGAGGAAAAAACTCGATTCCTAAAAAAGGGGTTGGTAGGAGAGCGTGTGTTGGCCGCGGTATCTCTAATCTAATGATTATAAGTCAACTCTGGGAACTTTTTCGAAGACGTATTCTAGAATCTGAGTGACTCTAAGATAGGAATAGTCGGTTTACATTATCCAAGGCGGACTTGTATATGTGATAATGGATTAGGTATATATCACCTAAGGATAGCTCTAATTTGATTTTTTGCTATAAATTTAGACGGGGATTTCAAAAGAAGTACTTCCATTTCGTCTGTGACTCTGAATTGAATAAGAAACGAAATCAAGAAGAAGAATAAAAAGAGCAATTCGGGACAAAGCAACGGACGAAGTAAAGTTGTGGGACTTCACATCAGAGTTCTGAGTTACTTCGCCTGGATCAATTTTAGTGATGGAATAATTTAATTCTAATTCATTGGTTGCTTGTATCATTAACCATTTCTTTATTTTGGTGCGAGGAACTTATAATGAATCCACTGGTTTCTGCTGCTTCCGTTATTGCTGCTGGGTTAGCCGTTGGACTTGCTTCTATTGGACCTGGAGTTGGTCAGGGTACTGCTGCGGGCCAAGCTGTAGAAGGTATTGCGAGACAACCCGAGGCGGAGGGAAAAATACGAGGTACTTTATTGCTTAGTCTGGCTTTCATGGAAGCTTTAACAATTTATGGACTAGTTGTAGCATTGGCGCTTTTATTTGCAAATCCCTTTGTTTAATCTAATCCTAGAAATCTAAAGAAAAATACATATTTTTTATTCCCCTGTCCTTCCCGTCCAAGAGTTCACTCCTACAATTCCTTATTAGTTAAGATAATGTCCAATTTCCGGGAAGGACAGATTTGGGGTGGGGGTGTTCGCATATCACCTTGCTTTTTTGCTTCCCCTTCTTAGTCCAATAAAACTTCAACAAACCCGAGTTATTTCCCAAGTACCATAAGTCCTAGTATCGAATTATCATTCGTAGTCGAAATTGAAAAAGTCAAATCCAGTTCTACATAGAAGAGATTTTTGACGCGGTTTAGCAATAAAATATAGGGGGGGGGCGAAGTGATACAAAAAGAACTCTGTTTGCCTTTTTATTCTAGGGAGATCATATGAAAAACGTAACCGATTCTGTCGTTTATTTGGGTCACTGGTCATCCGCCGGGAGTTTCGGGTTTAATACCGATATTTTAGCAACAAATCCAATAAATCTAAGTGTAGTGCTTGGTGTATTGATCTTTTTTGGAAAGGGAGTGTGTGCGAGTTGTTTTTTTTCAAAAAAGGGGCTGGATCGGACCAGCTGCACCTCTTTGTTATAACTAGAAAAAGTGCATAATCCCACGAATTACTTCTGAATAACTTAAGAAATCATATGGAAGAACCATAGCATTTCGTGAGTTTTTGGTAAATCTATTTTGATTCTCTATGAACCAATAAAGTAGGTCCAATAGCATGGTTAAAGCGAAACCGTTTGAAATCCGGCGCAGCATGGTACTCTTTCTACCACTATGTTAATACAAGGATGGTTTTGACTATATTGGAATTTTTTTCGATATATAACACTCATGTCGATAAACTAATTTGAACCATTTATTGGAAAAATGAGTGTTTCACTCACTTTTTATCCAATGCTGACGTGATGGGATGACCTATGTATAAAATATGGTAAGAAGCTTTTTTGGATAAAAAAAAGAAACAACTTTGCTGACAATTACATATACATATTTTTTTCTGTGGTTAGAAGAGTCCTCCGAATATTCTAGTCTTGGATTAGCGATCTGGTTCAATATTTTGCGTTTCAAATATGAACAGAAAAAAGAGGATAGGCTCATTCCATTCAACAAAAAATAGGGGATCATAAATAAGAAAGAGTTGGACTATTTGAGCGTGAGAGCCAAATGAATCGAAAGATTCATGTTTGGTTCGGGAAGGGATCGTGAAAGTTTTGAAATGAATGGAAAGAAAATCCACTTTCATTAAATGATTTATTAGATAATCGAAAACAGAAAATCTTGAATAGTATTCGAAATTCAGAAGAATTACGTGAGGGGGCTATCGA